GTACAAGTCATTACAGACTTCTTGTAAACGTAGAAAAAGAATAAAAAAACCTTTTCATACTCAAAAATTTTTTATCGATCATCTAATATAAAATTGTCAAAGAATTGGCAATAAGACTTTTTTCGTTCTTGTGACGAGTTTGATGTTGATAAATCCACGAATCTAGAAATTCATTTCGGACAATTGAACCTTCTCAAACTGTTTCTTTTTAAGAACCAAAAAAATTTGTGCCAAAATAACAGATGCAAAGAAGAACAAAAGACCTTGTACGCGTAATGGGTCTTGAAGGACTATTTCTGCGTCTCCCTGACCAAACCCACCCACATTAGGGTTACTTGTTAATGGTTGATCAAGTTTGATCAATTCACCCTCTGAAACAAGAAGCTCCGGTCCTGGAGGGATAATATCAACCACTTCACGTCCATCTAAGGCATCCACTGTGGTTATTTCGTATCCTCCTTTTTCTTTTCGTAAAATTTGCTTTACTATACCCGCCGCTGTGGCATTATAAACTGTATTATTACTCTTGCTTCCGTCAGGATAAATCTGCCCTCTTCCTCTGTTACCGCCTACATATATCGGATATTTTAAGAAGTGAGTATCTTTTTTAGTAGCAGGGTCCGGGGAAAGAATAGGAAAGGCGATTTCGCTATATTTTTGCCCGGAAACAGGACCTATCACAAGAATATTTTTTTTATTGGGACGGTAGCTCTGAAAAGAAAGATTTCTGATCTTTTCGTTGATCTCTGGAGAAATACGATCAGGCGGAGCTAATTCAAACCCCTCAGGTAAAATGAGAACAGCCCCTACATTCAACCCCCCTTTCTTGCCATTAGCAAGAACTTGTTTTAATTTCATATCATAAGGAATTCGAATAACTGCTTCAAATACAGTATCGGGAAGGATCGCTTGGGGAACCTCAATATCCACGGGCTTATTAGCTAAATGGCAATTGGCACAGACAATACGCCCAGTCGCTTCTCGTGGATTTTCATAACCTTGCTGCGCAAAAATGGGATATCCATTTGAACTTGAGGGCTGAGTCATTATATATATCATGAGTGATGCGGAAATGGATCGAGTAATCTGTTCTTTTATCCAAGAAAAAGTATTTATAGTTTGCATTTGCATAGTCCAATCATTCATCCCGAAAATTTCTACAATAAGTTGGGTAGGTTGCTAGTATAGTTTCCTATCCGCGATTCTGCTATTTACTTTATTACTTTAACTAAAACTTAAATGAAATCCGGGTCAAAATGGAAAGATAAAGTATGGTTTTGAACGCTGTGCTTATGCTTATGTACAAAAAAAGGAACATTAGAATTAAAATTGAATTTATATCCCTTTATTTCTTTTCAGTCATTCATTGAATGATAAATTACTACAAGTGACGGGGATACACGATTTAAATAGTGGAAAATCCAATATTTCAAAATTGTATCTAGAATAACTGGAAACGTAGAAACAAGGCCTGATATAATTTGATCATTATGAGGAAATCCAAAATCTTGGTAGATAAAACCAATCATTAGTTCCCAACCATGAGGCGAATGAAATCCGATACATAAATCAGTTAATAACAAAATAGAAAAAGCTTTTATTGTGTCACTTAAGTTATATAGGAATTCTTTAACCCAAGAATTAAGAAGAATAAGTTCTTTATTTCCCAAAATAGAATAACCACTTAGAATAAGGAAACATATTATATTTGTCGAAAATTGCAAAATCATATGCATAGAGTCTTCATTGTACATCTTGATCAATTGAATCGTTTCGTTGTGGATTCCTATACGAAGTTTTTGTATATGTGTTTCTGAGTCTTCCTTTACCATTTCGTCCAACAAGCGTAGCTCTTCTAATTCGATAAATTTTTTTAGAAAACTCTTTTCTTGAATATCGCTCAAAAAAGTTTCCGATTGCTTAGTATTCCACCAACTAGTAAACCAGGATTCCAGACTTTTTTGAAATGATAACACGATCCACCAGGGTAAAAAGACTATCGATACAAGATATAGAAAAGCAATAAATGTTTTATTTTTTTCCATTTTTTTCATCTATAAATTGTTTATGAACTCTTCGCATTCGTCGACTCTATGCGATCTAATAGTTTTATCAAACCTGAAGTATAAGTATCCAATCAATGAAATTTTTTTTAGTCCTTGAATCTTTAATTTAAATAATCATTATAATTATAAAAACTCCAATTGGTTGGTTATGGTTATTAAAGCGAACAAAATAAAATATTTTAAAAAATAAAACATTGACATGATTTTTTTGTATTAACCTATCAATTCCAAACACTGAAAAAAAGAATCTATTCTGATAAGGTCCGTATACCCTCGAAAAAGAGTCTTGTAGAGTTTTTATTTTACTCCGAGTTAAGAAAGTATTTATCATTTTAAAATACTTCAATTGGTACACGCAAGAAATAGGCTAATTCAGCAGCTTTTTGTTCAATTTCTCGTGGAGTCAAGTTTTCATCCGTACGGGTCAAGGGAATGGCCCCCTGGCCTCTTATTTCCAGATAAAGGACACGACGAGTATAAATACCCTCTTTAAGTTCTATTCTAATAGACTGAATATCTTTTATAAGAAATCGGAGGCAGATGCGACGATTTTTTCCAGGAAATCCCCGGCGAACAATACATACTATCCCTTCTTTTTTATCGAAAAAATCATAACCACTACCTACATTCAACGAAATTGTACACCACAAATAGGAGCTAATAAAGAGGCCTGCGATTCCATAGAAAGACATCACGAGCCCTTGCGGAAAAAAAAGAATTTGCTGAGGCTGAGGGGGAAATAAAGTTATAAAATTCCTACCAAGATAGCTAGAAATTCCAACCAATACAAATCCTAATGAACCTAACAAAAGGATAAAGGCCCAGCCGAAATTACTTCTTTTTCGAGATCCTGTTATAAGTTCCATCCATATACATTCTGATCGCCAATTCATAATAGATCTGATTCCATTTTAATTAAAAGAATACCCCAAAGTATTTCGACTTTCATTACTTGGTTATGTTTCCGGCGTAACTCTCATCAACTAGTAATATATCTGGTGTGAAGCTTGACTTTCACTTTTTTAATAGTAATTCATCAAATTAGTTATAAAAATTAGACCCCTATGCCATGTTTCCACATGCATAAGGGCTCTTTCAGTTATGTTCGTAAAAACCGCGTAGTATAGCATTTTGCTAAATAGATATATGTGTTATGATTCAAGCCTAAGTTTTAAAAAAGAAGATTTGGACTACAGGACTTAAATAATCTTGTTTTTTTGAACATGCAGAAATAAAGAAGCCATTGCAATTGCCGGAAAGACTAGGCCGACTAAAGGCACAAGAATAGAGGGAAAGTTAATAGTTGTCATAGAATGGGTACCTCAATCTACTATATTGTACCTGTTTGTTATATTTTTTGTTGTTATTATGTTATTATATTAATTAATTAGAATTCTAATTAATTCTTCATATATATTAGCTATAAAAATCCACTAAATCCAATTTTTGAGATTTCATCTTTTCTTCTTTCTTTTGTTTCTACAGAATTCAAAAATTTCGAATCGGATCCAAGAGGTTTTTTTAATAAGAATTTCCAGAAAAAAAAATGTCTAAAAATAAAATACAAAATTTTTTTTTAGTGAACTAATTTCATAGAAGGAAAAGGAAGACATTTTTCTTTTATCTTGTTGATAGAGTTTTACTAATTAGTAAACAGTCAAAAAGAAGAGATCAAATTATTTCCTTTTTTTCTATTCTATAATTCTCTTCCAAAATTGAAGGTGTCACCAAGAAAAAAAGACCACTTTTTCGCTTTTTTTATTCTGATAAAAAAACTTTTGAACATAAAGAATTGACTTTATGACTTTAATTCTCGACTTTTTTTAAAAAAAGCATGTAGCTGAAATAATTCACTTAGAACGCCTTTTAAAAGATTGCGTGGTACGATTGGATCAAATAAACCCTTATGGAATAAATATTCGGCTGCTTGTGAACCTTCGGGTACTGTCTTATTCAATGTTTGTTCAATTACTCTTTTACCCGCAAATGCAATGTAAGCATTGGGTTCGGCAATAATAATATCTCCTAACATACCAAAACTGGCTGTTACCCCACCAGTAGTAGGAGATGTAAGAATTGATACATAGAATAACTTTTTATTTGATTGATAATCATATAAAACAGATGCTATTTTAGCCATTTGCATTAAGCTCAAGCTTCCTTCTTGCATACGTGCTCCTCCAGAAGCACATACTATAATAAGGGGTAGTAATTTATTACTAGCATATTCAATCAACCGGGTTATTTTTTCCCCTACTACCGATCCCATACTACCTCCCATAAACTCAAAATCCATAACCCCAATTGCTACAGGAATACCTTTTAGTTGACCTATACCTGTTTGAACAGCTTCGGTTAAACCTGTCTGTCTTTGATAAGAATCAATACGATCTTTATAAGGTTCCTCCTCTGAATGAAATTCAAGGGGATCCATAGAAACCATATCTTCATCCATAGGATTCCACGTTCCCGGATCAATCAGAAGTTCAATTCTATATGAACTACTCATTTTCAAATGATATCCACATTGTTCACAAATATTAAGGTGGATATTTGTGAACAATTTTTTAAAATTTAAAAAATAACAATTTTCGCATTGAACCCACAAATCCCTATTTTTTTGAGTTATATCAAGATTTTCTCTTCTAGTTAAATTACTATCATTTGTGATAGTTCTTAGACTTCCACCTTCACTCCTACTTTCACTCAAAATGTAACTAAAATTATCACTACCGGAACTCTTAATACGTATTTGAGAATAAAGATAATTGTCAATGCAATGTTTTATGCTATTATTCCAACTACATTTAGTATCATACGTGTAACGATCATTATAGGTAGGAGATCGTGAGTTCAGAAAACTTGCATCCCACAAATTCGAAAAAGAATTGAGTAATTCATTTCGAAAAGAATGATCGCCGTCAATCTCAAAAT